ACATGAAATTTTGAGTTCATTCGGCTCCTTTATGGATATTCTCACCACTTAACATCTATGTCAGCTTTTCTGTCTGAATGGAACCAAAGCTCTCTGCTTTCTAGATGATCCCTATAGAGTAGGAAATAGAAATTCTCCTAAATATCTATCTAATCTACTTACTTCGTTCCTTAATTTCATTCAAGAGATCCTGAGGAAAAGAGTTGGGTTTCCACCGAGCTGAAACAATATACTGATGGTTCTAGTAAACCAAAACCATCGTTTTTTAGCTATTGGGCTTCCATTTCCTTTTTAAACAAAACAAAAGAAGATTTAGTTACGATTGGAAATAAACTTTTTTGTATCTTCATCCATAGATCCTTTACTCATATTTATTCAATCGGAATACTTAAATGCAAAATTATGCTTCGCGACTCTGTACTCATAATCGAATTTGTATTTTGGATGCAAATTCAAATAGTCTTTGGATACTAATCGCGAGAATGTATATTCTTCCTCAATATGCTATTGAGAGAAAAAGGATTAAACCCTTTATAAGAACTAAAGTTTTCATCGGAATATGAATATAAAAAAACTTAAGGATGCCTTAAGTATATCATTTCAAATTCAGTTATTAATAGAACGAATCACACTTTTACCACTAAACTATACCCGCTACATGTAGATTATGATACCAACGCTGCCCTTTGTCAAGGGTAGCCATTCGAGAAGGGGGCTAATTCAACCTTATTGAATCAAACGGAGAAAATTCATGGGGGTGGGCGATTGGTACTTCAATCGCGAACCTTTACTTTAGGATTTAGATAGCCCCTCTCTAGTCTGTAAAATACATCTCTTCTTACCATGCCAATAGTGTATGAACCAAATGTATGCATTTCGATTAGGATCTATTCTACGGTTATGACTACAAGGATCATTATTTGTGAGGACGTAAATGTGCCAGACTCTTGTCTAGTTTTATTATTCCTACAATATACACTAAGAGATATAGGGGGCAGTACAGTCCCCATAAATCCCTTTCTTCCTTTTCTTTTTTGTTCAGAAAAAAATTGAACAAATAAATTGGGAAAGATTTTTTCTTCCTCCACTTATCATGAAATCCAAGCCATAGGGAAGGAGTGAGATGACTTTAAAAAATTCATCATAGACTTCCTCTATCACTTGAGAGAAGCAACAAACAAAGAGTAATAACTTAAAAAGAAAAGCGGATAGGAGTCGACAGATTTACCTAATGAAAATTTACATCAGAGGACTCTGATGAGGACTCCCAAAACTCTTCATAAAGAGGATCCGGAAAGTCTCTGGTTAGTGGATCCTCTCCATTTACTAATTTCCTCTCCTCTTTTCCACTCAATTCTAGTTTATTAAATTCTTGTTTAAAAGAATCAAAGAAGATGAATAGAACTAAGAACACATAACATAAAAAAGGGCATAGAAGACCAAGATCATTACCAAACGTTCCTCCTAAGAATCATATTGGGTATCTGTTCCCTTCCTTTTCATCCTAGGATCGGAAATCTAAAATCCTCCTTTTTTCTAGTGTTCGGAAACGGAAAACTCTTAACCTGGAGGAGTTATGCATATAGCATATGGTTTTTCTTTTTTGTTGGGCAAGCAGTAGTATAATTTTTCTACTCTGCAGTATAAATTCGACTGACAACTTTTTAGAATAAAATTAACTCCAACATAGTTTGTTCCAAATCGACTAGAATCCTTGTGGAATAGTCAAGTACCCCATTTCCAAGGGGTACCTGTTGAAAATCGTTTCAACAAATCCATCCAAAACTTTTTAACAAAAATTAAAAAGTTTTGAACTCGAAACTTTTTCCAAAAGATGCTTGTTAAAAATTGTTTCAATCTATCACCAAAACAGATAAGAAGTATATCACTGAAAATTAATACCCAGCCATATGGGTATATGAAGAGCGCAAATTCCTTTATACCCCACCCAATTAGAATTAGGGGAAATAAAACATAAATTGAGAAAGTTCTCATCATAAGATCGGCCAATAGAAGAAAAAAGTCCCTAATTCTGCAGAACATTCTGAGCACATGAAAAGTGAATAGCCTAAAGATAAAAAAAACAAAGTCTTTCATTTTTTTAACAGCAGTTCTTATGGCCCCTTGGGCATTTTTGGCCCATTGTTGTATCCGATTCAACAATTGATACATATTTGTTCTCCCCTTAAATAAATCCCCTTAAACAAAAAAAATGGAACTTCCGGGCTTTGGTGAGTCGTCCGAGATCGTGTTTACATACCTATGAACTTACCCACCTTCTTCAAGGTATCCGATATATATAATAATTTTTGAATGTGTCAACTCTCTGTTCAAGTATTTTATTATATGTTATACGTATTTATTTATATAATAATAAAATACCTCTACTTTGTGCAAGTGATAATAGAAAATATGAAAGATTTTCTTATTTTTCTTGATTTTATCAAGATTTTGAACCTCCCCATAAATAAACTTCTACATCTCGATATATATATAAAAGAAAATCTCTACATATATCTCTATATATGTATATATTATGTACATTAATATATACATATATTATGTACATTAATATATACATATATTATGTACATGTACATTATGCAGTAGACTCATATATAGTAAATGAAAGTGGCTAATTATTGAATAAAAAGCCCTTTTAACTCAGTGGTAGAGTAATGCCATGGTAAGGCATAAGTCATCGGTTCAAATCCGATAAAGGGCTTTTCACTTACACTTAGTGGTAGAGTAATGCTTTGGTAAGACGGAAGTCATCGGTTCGAATCCTAGAAAGTACTTTTCTACTAAATTCATTCATTTTTTTTTTGAAAATGTCTCCATTTTTTCTTGAATTTTATGACTTAGTTTAGTGCAAGATGCCGGCATTTTTGGTCTGAACACTAAAGGAAGCACAGAGTTTAAATTGCAAAAAAGAAATGAAATTGGACTTCCTGTTAGAGCAATCAAATCAATACCTGTACTGAACTAATCTAGACTCCGTTTTATTAATCTATTCTCATTCTATACCCTTTAAAGGAATTTCCTTAAAAAGTAGGGGATGATCTGTGAATTAACCTAACCCTCAACTAAAAAAACCCTATGAAAACATAACGGAAAAGAAAAGTAGTAAAGACTCTTTCCTTATGATCTAGTTATACTCTTCGAGTATATTGACAATTCCAAAAAACTGCTCATACTATCATTATAGTATAATGACGAGTGGTTGTATATGGCGCTATCGTCTAGTGATGCCCCTATCGTCTAGTGGTTCAGGACATCTCTCTTTCAAGGAGGCAGCGGGGATTCGACTTCCCCTGGGGGTAGGGAGTATTATAAAAAGAGGTTAATCATAGATTATCAAAAAGCCTAGAAAAAATTCTTCCTGGGTCGATGCCCGAGCGGTTAATGGGGACGGACTGTAAATTCGTTGACGATATGTCTACGCTGGTTCAAATCCAGCTCGGCCCAAAAATCTAGGGCTTCGTGAATATAAACTAAATCCATTTTTTTGTATGAAAGAAAAAAAATGTCTGATCCATAGAACTAAAGGATAAAGAGAAATGGGGAAATTTTTTCTAATCCATATCTCTCTGATTCTTTATCTTACAAAGAAAAGACAAAGAAAAGAGTTTTTCTTATGGAAAGGCAGATTATCGTTTATTTTTAGGGATAAAAAATCGCGACATACTTGTTATGCCACTATCATTATACCCACATATCCTATGTGGGTATGTAGTATATTATTCCTCTATTTCTTAGAGCACGACAGACGAATCGAATCTTCTTATGGTTCTATTTAAGAATAGGTATGCCATACACCCCGCAGGGATTGTAGTTCAATTGGTCAGAGCACCGCCCTGTCAAGGCGGAAGCTGCGGGTTCGAGCCCCGTCAGTCCCGAACTAGGATTCCATGAATGGACAAATTCATCTTTCATGGAAATTTTTGATGAAAAGGGGGGGCCGGAGGCAACATCAGATATCTATGGGGTACCCTTACTTCACTTTTTTTATTTCGCATTTCTCAGTAAAAAGAGAGCAGTATAGGCATTTCTTTTTTTCACTACTTCTGGTTGATAAGGAAAGGCGTACATATCATACGTGGATTAGTATAATTTAGGATATTACTCTATTTTTATTATTATACCATCCTCATCTTAACTTCCTATTCGACTCTTATGGAATAGAGTACCGGTATTTTACCGGAATCCATACATAAACCATATTCTTTTATTGTTAGAGAAAAAATTTCATCTAATTAGTTCCTTTTTGGGGGTTAAACCACACCCCTTCCATTTTCTAGTTCTAACGTTGTTTGTGTATGTTCAATGAATAATTAGGAAGAATCCCCCTCACTCCATTTGCCGACTCCTTTTTTTTATGGATCCGCTCTCATCTTTAGATCCCAAAAAGCGGATATTGATAGTAACCTAATAAAATAAAAACCAAGCAAACGGTCTTTTTCCTAAATGAAAATATTTTGATTTAAGATTTAAATATTGGATCCTTTTTATTTAAGATTCTCTTTTCTCCATCTCATTTCTACTTCTACTGCTTATTTGGATGTCTATGTGACCCATAGAAAGTGGGTCATATAATACATACATACATAATTGTATGTATAACTCTAAGAAAATAGAAGGGAAATTGGATAAAAGAAAAAGGAAGGGAAATTGGATAAGATAAGAAAGATTTTATTTTGGGTTATACATGGTTATACATATATAAAAGCAAAAGTGGAAAAGAATGAAAAATAGAATAGAGGGAGTTTCGAATCCAATCAAAAAACCTATTTTGGTCTTAGTATGGATAAGGGATCTTCCTATGTTATATTATTCTACTATCAAGCATGAATTGATTTGATAGATCCAATATTCATAATATTGAATTGATTCAGTATTATCAGAATGTAAGTCCTCCCCTGAAATTTACAGGATACCCCTTTTTCCTCTCTATGGGATTACATCCCGAGTTATTGTGAAAAAAAAAAATCAAGAGGTTATGGAAGTCAATATTCTCGCATTTATTGCTACCGCATTGTTCATTCTAGTTCCTACTGCCTTTTTACTTATTATTTATGTAAAAACAGCCAGCCAAAATGATTAATTGGAATTCCAATTAATCATTGAAGAAATGAAAATGAAAAAGGGATTAAAAAAAATACAAATCCAAGTTTTAAATGAAAGGATCTGGTTGGAATCATAAAGTGTGGTAGAAAGAACTACATATAGTTCTTTCTACCACACTTTAGATTCTTTCTATTATATTATCTTGAATCTACATGGAATCGATTAGTAGATTGAAATAGTAGTCTAATTCAACTTCTTTTTTCACTGCATCCACTTAATTTCCATCAAGTCAAAATCAAAAAAATCGAAGACAATTCTTCATTGAAAGAATCCATGGAGGGGGGGGGGGAAATAATACGAGAATAGACTATAGTAAAAGAAAAAAAGTAAAAGGAAAAAACCTACGAATCTTTCATGCTTAAAAATAGCGCGAGATGCTTCAATCGAGATCCTTCAAAAAACAAAAAAAAGAACATCAAAAATTTTCTAAGAATAAGAAAATAGTATAAATGGAAAATGTGCGATATGTTGTGAATAGCTTCGTGTAAAAAAGGTTAATTTTCTTATGTATAGAACTTTCTTTTTACTCGCCACTTCTAGTAGAATAGAAATTCTGAATTACTATAATAGCCCTTTCTATTCTATTATACTGGAATAGAACATAGTAGAATAGAACGACTCTTTCTTACTTTCTTAAAAAAGTTTTTTACAAGAGTGAAACAAAACTAAAGAAGGAGAGAAAAAATAAAGTTTGCCAAACTTATTAATGCAAAACGATCAATTAAAGAAAAGAGTTGATACTACAATTCGACTACTCAATCAATTGGTAGTATCCCTAGAGTCCACTCCTCCCCCATACTACTAGCGAAAGAGAAAATGTAAAGACTACCATTAAAGCAGCCCAAGCGAGACTTACTATATCCATGTAAATTATGTCTCCTATTTTTATGAAGGAATTCTTCTACTATTGATCAATAATCATAGTGGAATCAAGGGTACAGAGTCAAAAGGCCATTCTGCCCTAAGACTATGGATGAATCCGTTAAAGGAATTTACTTCTAACAAATTCTTATATGATTTCTAATAGAATTGGAGAGCATTAAGTATAAATATGATACATAGCCCTTTCCCTAAAAAAGAGTAGGGGGATGTCCTGAATAGAAGGGAATAGAGAGATTTTTTCTTCCGTTTGTTTTTTTATAAGCAAAGGGCATAAGAATATATCCTAAAATTAGGATAGATAAATATTTATTGAATACCTACCTTACACTTGTTTATTTTTGACCTAAACCCTACTGCCCCGCTTTCTATCTTTCTATGAAAGAGTGAGGAGGCCCCATCCACAACCCAGAAATTTATTTATGATCAGCCTATTCAATCTAATTCTCGACAGAATCAGTAACCTTTACTTTAGTGTATGTAGGTAGCATAAGAGTGTATGTAGGTAGCATAAGATGTACGAAGTGTATGTAGTAAGATGTACCATAAATAAAATGTATGATAATTAGGAAAGGAAGTCTTGATATTTCTTCGCGAAGTCCCTTCTTCTATACTTAGATTGAAAAAGCTTAGATTGAAAAAGGACTGCTCCTTAGGAACCTTTGGATACGAAGATTTCTGACATCTTAGTCTCGTAGTTTTAAATTCCTGAATCGAATCAATTTAAATCAATAAAAGAATAACGAAACGCTACCTCATCCCTATTGGTAGCCGTTTGGGCCACTGCCGACAAAACAAACCCTAGTTTGAGGATAGAACTATGGTATGGATTCTCAAAATTCAGTCTCGCCAAACCTAGTTACTCTCGTGCCCCAACTTATAGAGGTAGGAATTTGTAGGGTTTGATCAGTACTATAATCCTAAGTAAATCCTAAGTATTTTATTGATCAGGCGGCACCCAGATTTGAACTGGGGGTAAAGGATTTGCAGTCCCCTGCCTTACCACTTGGCCATGCCGCCAAAAAACCCGATCTAAAATCGAGAAAAGACCAAGTATTCATCTACACTTTTTTACTAAAACCCTTTTTTTCTTTTATCTTGAATCTAATTCTACTTAACTTTTTCTAATCTTTTTCAAAAAATAGATTTCTGCTTTTTTGGATCCTGTTTCGCTTATTCTCCTCGATGGATTCCATTTTAAAACACACATTGCTAACACTAGAAAACTTCCCTTTTCTTTCTATTCTATTGAGATCACAAAGGAGAAAAAGTGGATTTCCAGTCACAGGCTGCAAAATTCAGAAAAAATTAGAACCATTAACTATAATTTTCTTTTTTTTTAATTGCAGTAGTGAACGACTTTTAAATCGGTATTTTCCCCCCCATTATTTTTAATGGCATAATAAAATAGAATAAATGTTTCCCTAATCCGTATATAGGGAAACTCCAGGTCCGAACAGCATTATTATCTATGGATCCCCCTTATGTACATATCCCTATGGGGAATCGTGCTTTCATTTTTCATTGCATTAAATAAAAAAAAGAGGGAATTGGCTCTGATATAGATTATGGCTTGGCCTTCTTGGCCCACCTAAGTGCAAAAGAAAGGATATGTGGATAGGTGGATAACTAGATTGGCAAGTACTTAAAAAATAAAGTAAATACTTTATTTTAGGATTCTACAACGAAATCCTTTATTTTCCAGCAATTCTCTACTACTACGATACAAAACAAAAAAGAAACTTCAAATTCTTTTTGAAAATAAAACTAAGCGTGCTATTCTAAATCGAACTAAAGTCAAACTTTCTAGTGCTTATAAATTCTTATGGCTTTATCCCTTTCATAGAAAGGAGATAAAACGAGAAATCTTTGCTATCCAATTTTTTTAGAATATCATAAAGTTTAAGTGGCAGAATTTTTTTCTAGGACTGTTTTATCAATTCATTTTTATTGCATTTCTACCCCTGGTAAATTCGAATTTTCGTCGAAATCGTCTCTATTCATATGTATGAAATACATATATGAAATACATATGTGGAGTTCCCTAGAATTTCATGTGATTCAGTAAACAGAATATATATTCCATGATTGCTAGATTGATCCGTAGGGATTGATGAAGAGTGAGCTGATAATGGAATTTTTCTTCGATAAATAAGAAACTTAAGATTAAAATGCTCCGGAATGGAAATGAGGGAATGTCCACAATACCCGGATTTAGTCAGATCCAATTCGAGGGATTTTGTAGATTCATTAATCAAGGCTTGGCAGAAGAACTTGAGAAGTTTGCAACAATTAAAGATCCAGATCACGAAATTGCATTTCAATTATTTGCGAAAGGATATCAATTGCTAGAACCCTCGATAAAAGAAAGGGATGCTGTGTATGAATCACTCACCTATTCTTCCGAATTATATGTATCTGCGAGATTAATTTTTGGTTTCGATGTGCAAAAGCAAACCATTTCCATTGGAAACATTCCTATAATGAATTCCTTAGGAACCTTTATAATAAATGGAATTTACCGAATTGTGATCAATCAAATATTGCTAAGTCCTGGTATTTACTACCGCTCGGAATTAGACCATAAGGGAATTTCTATATACACCGGGACTATAATATCAGATTGGGGAGGAAGGTCGGAATTAGCAATTGATAAAAAAGAAAGGATATGGGCTCGCGTGAGTAGAAAACAAAAGATATCCATTTTAGTTCTATCATCAGCTATGGGTTCAAATCTAAGAGAAATTTTAGATAATGTTTCCTACCCCGAAATTTTCTTGTCTTTCCCGAATGCTAAGGAGAAGAAGAGGATTGAGTCAAAAGAAAAAGCTATTTTGGAGTTTTATCAACAATTTGCTTGTGTAGGTGGGGACCTAGTATTTTCGGAGTCCTTATGCGAGGAATTACAAAAGAAATTTTTTCAACAAAAATGTGAATTAGGAAGAGTTGGTCGACGAAATATGAATCGGAGACTGAATCTTGATATCCCTCAGAACAATACATTCTTGTTACCACGAGATATATTGGCCGCTACGGATCATTTGATTGGAATGAAATTTGGAACGGGTATACTTGACGATGATGATATGAATCACTTGAAAAATAAACGTATTCGTTCGGTTGCAGATCTGTTACAAGATCAATTCGGACTGGCTCTTGGCCGTTTACAACATGCGGTTCAAAAAACTATCCGTAGAGTATTCATACGTCAATCGAAACCGACTCCACAAACTTTGGTAACTCCAACTTCAACTTCGATTTTATTAATAACTACTTATGAGACCTTTTTTGGCACATACCCCTTATCTCAAGTTTTTGATCAAACCAATCCATTGACACAAACGGTTCATGGGCGAAAAGTGAGTTGTTTGGGTCCTGGAGGATTGACGGGGAGAACTGCAAGTTTTCGGAGCCGAGATATTCATCCGAGTCACTATGGGCGTATTTGTCCAATTGACACGTCCGAAGGAATCAATGTTGGACTTACTGGATCGTTAGCTATTCATGCGAGAATTGATCACTGGTGGGGATCCATAGAGAGTCCTTTTTATGAAATATCTGAGAAAGCAAAAGAAAAAAAAGAGAGACAGGTGGTTTATTTATCACCAAATAGAGATGAATATTATATGATAGCAGCAGGAAATTCTTTGTCCTTGAATCAGGCTATTCAGGAAGAACAGGTTGTTCCAGCTAGATACCGTCAAGAATTCCTGACTATTGCATGGGAACAGATTCATGTTAGAAGTATTTTCCCTTTCCAATATTTTTCTATTGGAGGTTCTCTCATTCCTTTTATTGAGCATAATGATGCGAATCGGGCTTTAATGAGTTCTAATATGCAGCGCCAAGCAGTTCCACTTTCTCGGTCCGAGAAGTGCATTGTTGGAACTGGATTGGAACGCCAAACAGCTCTAGATTCGAGGGTTTCCGTTATAGCCGAACGCGAGGGAAAGATCATTTCTAGTGATAGTCATAAGATCCTTTTATCAAGTAATGGGAAGACTATAAGTATTCCTTTAGTTGCCCATCGGCGCTCTAACAAAAATACTTGTATGCACCAAAAACCTCGGGTTCCGCGGGGGAAATCCATTAAAAAAGGGCAAATTTTAGCGGAGGGAGCAGCTACAGTTGGTGGGGAACTTGCTTTAGGAAAAAACATTTTAGTAGCTTATATGCCCTGGGAGGGTTACAATTTTGAAGACGCCGTACTAATTAGCGAACGTTTGGTATATGAGGATATTTATACTTCTTTTCACATCCGAAAATATGAAATTCAGACGGATACGACAAGCCAAGGCTCCGCTGAAAAAATCACTAAAGAAATACCACATCTAGAAGAACATTTACTCCGCAATTTGGACAGAAATGGAGTTGTGAAGTTGGGATCCTGGGTAGAAACTGGCGATATTTTAGTAGGTAAATTAACGCCTCAAATAGCGAGCGAATCGTCGTATATCGCAGAAGCTGGATTATTACGGGCTATTTTTGGTCTTGAGGTATCCACTTCAAAAGAAACTTCTCTCAAACTACCTATAGGTGGAAGAGGGCGCGTTATCGATGTGAAATGGATCCAGAGGGACCCCCTTGACATAATGGTTCGTGTATATATTTTACAGAAACGTGAAATCAAAGTTGGGGATAAAGTAGCCGGAAGACACGGGAATAAGGGGATCATTTCCAAAATTTTGCCTAGGCAAGATATGCCCTATTTGCAAGATGGAACACCTGTTGATATGGTCTTCAATCCCTTAGGAGTACCCTCACGAATGAATGTGGGACAAATATTTGAAAGCTCGCTCGGATTAGCAGGGGATCTGCTAAAGAAACATTATAGAATAGCACCCTTTGATGAGAGATATGAGCAAGAGGCTTCAAGAAAACTTGTGTTTTCGGAATTATATGAAGCCAGTAAACAAACAAAAAATCCATGGGTATTTGAACCCGAGTACCCGGGAAAAAGCAGAATATTTGATGGAAGAACAGGAGATCCCTTCGAACAGCCTGTTCTAATAGGGAAGTCCTATATATTAAAATTAATTCATCAAGTTGATGAGAAAATTCATGGACGTTCTACTGGGCCCTACTCACTTGTTACCCAACAACCCGTTAGAGGAAGAGCCAAGCAAGGGGGACAACGAGTAGGAGAAATGGAAGTTTGGGCTTTAGAAGGATTTGGTGTTGCTCATATTTTACAAGAGATACTTACTTATAAATCTGATCATCTTATAGCTCGCCAAGAAATACTTAATGCTACGATCTGGGGAAAAAGAGTGCCTAATCACGAGGATCCTCCAGAATCTTTTCGAGTGCTCGTTCGAGAACTACGATCTTTGGCTCTAGAACTGAACCATTTCCTTGTATCTGAGAAGAACTTCCAGGTTAATAGGGAAGATGTTTGATCGGAATCAATATAAATTCTTTTCTTATTTCTATTTTATGATTGACCAATATAAACATAAACAACTTCAAATTGGACTCGTTTCCCCTCAACAAATAAAGGCTTGGGCTAAAAAAATCCTACCTAATGGGGAAGTCGTTGGCGAAGTCACAAGGCCTTCCACTTTCCATTATAAAACCGATAAACCAGAAAAAGATGGATTGTTCTGCGAAAGAATCTTTGGACCCATAAAAAGCGGAATTTGTGCTTGTGGAAATTCTCGAGCGAGCGTAGCTGAAAACGAAGACGAAAGATTTTGCCAAAAATGCGGGGTAGAATTTGTTGATTCTCGGGTACGAAGATATCAAATGGGCTACATAAAACTGGCATGTCCAGTGACTCATGTGTGGTATTTGAAAGGTCTTCCTAGTTATATCGCGAATCTTTTAGATAAACCCCTTAAGAAATTGGAGGGCCTAGTATATGGCGATTTCTCTTTTGCTAGGCCCAGCGCTAAAAAACCTACTTTCTTACGATTACGGGGTTTATTCGAAGATGAAATTTTATCCTGTAACCACAGTATTTCTCCCTTTTTTTCTACCCCAGGCTTTGCAACATTTCGAAATCGGGAAATTGCGACAGGAGCAGGTGCTATTAGAGAACAATTAGCGGATTTGGATTTGCGAATTATTATAGAGAATTCCTTGGTTGAATGGAAGGAATTAGAAGACGAGGGGTATAGTGGAGATGAATGGGAAGATAGAAAAAGACGAATAAGAAAAGTTTTTTTGATTAGACGCATGCAATTGGCGAAACATTTTATTCAAACAAATGTAGAACCAGAATGGATGGTTTTGTGCTTATTACCGGTTCTTCCTCCCGAATTGAGACCCATTGTTTATAGGTCTGGGGATAAAGTAGTGACTTCGGATATTAATGAACTTTATAAGAGAGTTATCCGTCGGAACAACAACCTTGCCTATCTATTAAAAAGAAGTGAATTAGCACCAGCAGATTTAGTAATGTGCCAGGAAAAATTAGTACAAGAAGCCGTGGATACACTTCTTGATAGTGGGTCCCGCGGGCAACCCACAAGGGATGGTCACAATAAAGTATACAAATCACTTTCAGATGTAATTGAGGGTAAAGAGGGGAGGTTTCGCGAGACTTTGCTTGGGAAACGGGTCGATTACTCGGGGCGTTCTGTCATTGTTGTGGGCCCTTCGCTTTCATTACATCAATGTGGATTACCTCTAGAGATAGCAATAAAGCTTTTTCAGCTATTTGTAATTCGTGATTTAATCACGAAACGTGCTACTTCTAATGTTAGGATTGCTAAAAGGAAAATTTGGGAAAAAGAACCCATTGTATGGGAAATACTTCAAGAAGTTATGCGGGGACATCCTGTACTGTTGAACAGAGCACCTACCCTGCATAGATTAGGCATACAGGCCTTCCAACCCACTTTAGTAGAGGGGCGTACTATTTGTTTACATCCATTAGTGTGTAAGGGTTTCAATGCGGACTTTGATGGGGATCAAATGGCTGTTCATCTACCTTTATCCTTGGAAGCTCAGGCGGAAGCCCGTTTACTTATGTTTTCTCATATGAATCTCCTGTCTCCCGCTATTGGGGATCCTATTTGCGTGCCAACTCAAGACATGCTTATCGGACTTTATGTATTAACAATTGGAAGCCGTCGAGGTATTTGTGCAAATAGATATAATAGTTGCGGAAACTCTCCAAATAAAAAAGTAAACTACAATAATAACAATTATTATAAGTATACGAAAGATAAAGAACCCCTTTTTTCTAGTTCCTATGATGCACTGGGAGCTTATAGACAGAAACGGATCGGTTTAAACAGTCCCTTGTGGCTCCGATGGAAACTAGATCAACGCATCGTTGGGTCAAGAGAAGTTCCGATTGAAGTTCAATATGAATCTTTTGGGACTTATCATGAGATTTATGCCCATTATCTAGTAGTGGGAAATAGAAAAAAAGAAATCCGTTCTATATACATTCGAACCACTCTTGGTCATATTTCTTTTTATAGAGAAATAGAGGAAGCCATACAAGGATTTAGTCGGGCCTATTCATACACTATCTAAACAAGGAAGTTACATTCGGCGATGCCCCTTTCGGGGGGCATTCCGATTTCGCTAGTACCATCTTTTTTGCCGCGCAAATCCAGATTGAGATTGAGGAAAGGGAGTAAATTTAGTTTTCGAATCACTGACTCAGGCCCATTGTCGAATCCTACTCAGCAATTGTCGAATCCTACTCAGCCAAAAAAGGGGGTACTTATGTATGGCGGAACGGGCCAACTTGGTCTTTCATAATAAAGAGATAGACGGAACTGCTATAAAACGACTTATTAGCAGATTAATAGATCATTTCGGAATGGGATATACATCCCATATACTGGATCAAATAAAGACTCTGGGCTTCCATCAAGCCACTACTACATCGATTTCTTTAGGAATCGAGGATCTTTTAACAATACCCTCTAAAGGATGGTTAGTTCAAGACGCGGAACAACAGAGTTTTCTTTTGGAGAAACACTATTATTATGGGGCTGTACACGCGGTAGAAAAATTACGCCAATCTGTTGAGATATGGTATGCTACAAGTGAATATTTGAAACAAGAAATGAATTCGAATTTTCGAATAACGGATCCTTCTAATCCAGTCTATCTAATGTCTTTTTCAGGAGCCAGAGGAAATGCATCTCAGGTACACCAATTAGTAGGTATGAGAGGGTTAATGGCGGATCCTCAAGGACAAATGATTGATTTACCTATTCAAAGCAATTTACGCGAGGGACTTTCTTTGACAGAATATATAATTTCCTGCTACGGAGCCCGAAAAGGGGTTGTAGATACTGCTGTACGAACAGCGGATGCTGGCTATCTTACACGTAGACTTGTTGAAGTAGTTCAACATATTATTGTGCGTAGAAGAGATTGTGGTACTATCCGAGGTATTTCTGTTAGTCCTCACAATGGGATGACGGAAAAACTTTTTGTCCAAACACTAATTGGTCGTGTATTAGCAGACGATATATATATTGGTTCACGATGCATTGCTGCTCGAAATCAAGATATTGGAATTGGATTAGTCAATCGATTCATAACTGCCTTTCGAGCACAACCGTTTCGAGCAAAACCAATATATATTAGAACCCCCTTTACTTGCCGGAGCACATCTTGGATCTGTCAATTATGTTATGGGCGGAGTCCCACTCATGGGGATCTGGTCGAATTGGGGGAAGCTGTAGGTATTATTGCGGGTCAATCAATTGGGGAGCCAGGGACTCAACTAACATTAAGAACTTTTCATACTGGTGGAGTATTCACAGGGGGTACTGCCGACCTTGTACGATCCCCCTCGAATGGAAAAATCCAATTCAATGAGGATTTGGTTCACCCCACACGTACCCGTCATGGGCAACCTGCTTTTCTATGCTATATAGACTTGCATGTAACTATTCAGAGTCAGGATATTCTACATAGTGTGAATATTCCGTTAAAAAGCTTGATTCTAGTGCAAAATGATCAATATGTAGAATCCGAACAAGTAATTGCGGAGATTCGTGCCGGAACGTCCACTTTACATTTTAAAGAAAAGATACAAAAGCATATTTATGCCGAATCAGACGGGGAAATGCACTGGAGTACTGACGTTTACCATGCGCCCGAATATCAATATGGTAATCTTCGTCGATTACCAAAAACAAGCCATTTATGGATATTGTCAGTAAGTATGTGCAGATCCAGTATAGCATCTTTTTCGCTCCACAAGGATCAAGATCAAATGAATACTTATTCTTTTTCTGTTCATGGAAGATATATCTTTGACCTATCAATGGCTAATGATCAAGTAAGCCATAGACTCTTGGATACTTTTGGTAAAAAAAATAAGGAAATTCTTGATTATTTAACGCCAGATCGAATCGTGTCCAACGGTCATTGGAATTTTGTCTATCCTTCTATTCTTCAAGATAATTCGGATTTGTTGGCGAAAAAGCGAAGAAATAGGTTTGTCGTTCCATTACAATATCATCAAGAACAAGAGAAAGAGCTAATATCCTGTTTGGGTATTTCAATTGAAATACCCTTTTTGGGTGTTTTACGTAGAAATACTATTTTTGCTTATTTTGACGATCCACGATACAGAAAAGATAAAAGGAGTTCAGGAATTGTGAAATTTAGATATAGGACCCTAGAGGAAGAATATCGAACCCGAGAGGAAGAGTATAGGACTCGAGAGGAAGACTCAGAGGACCAATATGAGAGCCGAGAGAACGAATATAGGACCCGAGAAGGAGAGGGCGAATATGAAATCCTAGAAGACGAATATAGGACTCTAGAGGACGAATATGAAACCCTAGAAGGTGAATATGGGATCCTAGAGGACGAATATAAGACTCTAGAGAAAGACTCAGAGGAAGAATACGGGAGCCCAGAGAACGAATATAAGACTCGAGAGGGAGAGGGCGAATATGAAATCCTAGAAGACAAATATAGGACTCTAGAGGAAGACTCAGAAGAAGATTATGGGGGCTCTGAAGATGGCTCAGAGAAGGAATATGGGACTTTAGAAGAAGACTCAGAGGAAGACTCAGAAGACGAATATGGGAGCCCGGAGGAAGATTCCATCTTAAAAAAAGAGGGTTTTATTGAGCATCGAGGAACAAAAGAATTTAGTCTAAAATACCAAAAAGAAGTAGATCGGTTTTTTTTCATTCTTCAAGAACTGCATATCTTGCCGAGATCCTCATCCCTAAAGGTACTTGACAATAGTATTATTGGAGTCGATACACAACTCACAAAAAATACAAGAAGTAGACTAGGTGGATTGGTCCGAGTGAAGAGAAAAAAAAGCCATACAGAACTCAAAATCTTTTCCGGAGATATTCATTTTCCTGAAGAGGCAGATAAGATATTAGGTGGCAGTTTGATACCACCAGAAAGAGAAAAAAAAGATTCTAAGGAATCAAAAAAAAGGAAAAATTGGGTTTATGTTCAACGGAAAAAAATTCTCAAAAGCAAGGAAAAGTATTTTGTTTCGGTTCGACCTGCAGTCGCATATCAAATGGACGAAGGGAAAAATTTAGCAACACTTTTCCCGCGGGATCTCCTGCAAGAAGAGGATAATCTCCAACTTCGACTTGTCAATTTTATTTCTCATGAAAATAGCAAGTTAACTCAAAGAATTTATCACACGAATAGTCAATTCGTTCGAACTTGCTTAGTAGTGAATTGGGAACAAGAAGAAAAAGAGGGGGCTCGTGCTTCTCTTGTTGAGGTAAGAACAAATGATCTGAGTCGCGATTTCCTAAGAATTGAATTAGGCAAGTCTACTACTTCGTATACACGAAGAAGGTATGATAGGACAAGTGTAGGACTGATTCCCAATAATAGGTTAGATCGCAACAATACCAATTCCTTTTATTCCAAGGCGAAGGTTCAATCACTTAGCCAACATCAAGAAGCTATTGGCACCTTGTTGAATCGAAATAAAGAATATCCTTCTTTGATGATTTTGTCGGCATCCAACTGTTCTCGAATTGGTTTATTCAAGAATTCGAAATATCCCAATGCGGTAAAAGAATCGAATCCTAGAATTCCTATTCGAGATATTTTTGGGCTCTTAGGCGCTATTGTACCTAGTATATCGAATTTTTCTTCATCTTACTATTTATTAACACATAATCAGATCTTGTTAAAAAAATACTTGTTCCTTGACAATTTGAAACAAACCTTCCAAGTACTTCAAGTGCTTAAATACTCTTTAATAGACGAAAAAAAAAGGATTTTGAATTTCGACAGTAACATCATGTTGGAGCAATTCCATTTGAATTGGCACTTTCTCCATCATGACTCGTGGGAAGAGACATCGGCAATAATTCACCTTGGACAATTTATTTGTGAAAATGTATGTCTATTTAAATCGCACATAAAAAAATCAGGTCAAATTTTCATTGTTAATATGGACTCCTTTGTTCTAAGAGCAGCTAAGCCTTATTTGGCCACTATAGGAGCAACTGTTCATGGTCATTATGGAAAAATCCTTTACAAAGGAGATAGGTTAGTTACGTTTATATATGAAAAATCGAGATCTAGTGATATAACGCAAGGTCTTCCAAAAGTAGAACAAATCTTCGAAGCGCGTTCAATTGATTCACTATCGCCGAATCTCGAAAGGAGAATTGAGGATTGGAATGAACGTATACCAAGAATTCTTGGGGTTCCCTGGGGATTCTTGATTGGAGCTGAGCTAACCATAGCCCAAAGTCGTATCTCTTTGGTTAATAAGATACAAAAGGTTTATCGATCCCAAGGGGTACAAATCCATAATAGACATATAGAGATTATTATACGCCAAGTAACATCAAAAGTAAGGGTTTCCGAAGATGGAATGTCTAATGTTTTTTTACCTGGGGAATTAATAGGGCTATTGCGAGCGGAACGAGCAGGGCGGGCTTTAGATGAATCGATCTATTATCGGGCAATCTTATTGGGAATAACAAGGGCTTCCCTGAATACCCAAAGTTTCATATCTGAAGCAAGTTTTCAAGAAACTGCTCGAGTTTTAGCAAAAGCTGCCCTACGAGGTCGTATTGATTGGTTGAAAGGCCTAAAAGAAAACGTAGTTCTGGGGGGGATTATACCTGTTGGTACCGGATTCCAAAAATTTGTGCATCGTTCCCCACAAGACAAGAACGTTTATTTCGAAATTCAAAAAAAAAATCTATTCGCGTCGGAAATGAGAGATATTTTGTTTCTGCATACAGAATTAGTTTCTTCTGATTCTGACGTAACAAACAATTTCTATGAAACATCAGAAGCCCTGTTTACCCCTATTTATATGATTTAAGTATACATAAATCTTTTTTTTACTTTAATTTAAACTATACTTTTGACCTTAGAATGCTAACAGGTCTGATTTTCGATTTTGTATTTTAATTAATAAGTAAAAGAAGTCAGTTAATTCATTAAGGCTATGTTTATACCGTGTATCAATGGTCAATTCTGAGTAGAAGGTTCCATTGGAACAATTATTATTTATTTCAAGCTATTTAGGCTCTTTCTTAATCTTCAAAAAGAAATTAATTCCGTAATGGTAAGACGAAAAAAAGAAAAAATCAAAAGGAAGTGTGGAAAAAATGACAAGAAGATATTGGAACATCAATTTGAAAGAGATGATAGAAGCGGGAGTTCATTTTGGTCATGGTATTAAGAAATGGAATCCTAAAATGGCCCCTTACATCTCGGCAAAGCGTAAAGGTACTCATATTACAAATCTCGCTAGAACAGCTCGTTTTTTATCAGAAGCTTGTGATTTAGTTTTTGATGCAGCAAGTCAGGGAAAAAGCTTCTTAATTGTTGGTACCAAAAAAAGAGCAGCGGATTTAGTAGCATCAGCTGCAATAAGATCTCGTTGTCATTATGTTAATAAAAAGTGGTTCAGTGGTATGTTAACGAATTGGTCAATTACCAAAACTAGACTTTCTCAATTTAGAGACTTAAGAGCAGAAGAAAAAATGGGAAAATTCCACCATCTCCCAAAAAGAGATGCGGCAATCTTAAAGAGAAAATTATCTATCTTGCAAAGATATCTCGGCGGGATCAAATATATGACGAGGTTGCCTGACATTGTGATCGTCCTTGATCAGCAAAAAGAGTATATAGCTCTTCGGGAATGTGCCATTTTGGGGATTCCTACTATTTCTTTAGTCGATACAAATTGTGACCCGGATCTCGCGAATATATCGATTCCTGCCAACGATGACACTATGACTTCAATTCGATTAATTCTTAACAAATTAGTATTTGCAATTTCTGAGGGCCGTTCTCTCTATATAAGAAATCGTTGATTAAGAAGAATAGTGAATTCTTAAGCAACTGCGTAGATTTATAGAATCTGTTACTATTCTTTTTTGTTTTGCATAGATAAAAGAAGGGGAATATTGATATATATTAGAGGGTATTGATATATATTATGATCTGATGTGATTTCTTGGTATCCTAAATATAAGATTAATACTTCAAGTTGCTGAGTTGAGAAAGAGATGCTTGAATCAAAAGAATTCCTTTTTTGAAGTTCAATTTTTATCAGAGGACAATATGAATATTACACCATGTTCCATTAAAACACTCAAGGGGTTATATGATATATCGGGTGTAGAAGTAGGCCAACACTTCTATTGGCAAATAGGAGGTTTTCAAATTCATGCCCAAGTACTCATCACTTCTTGGGTCGTAATTACTATTTTGCTAGGTTCAGTTATCATAGCTGTTCGGAATCCACAAACCATCCCGACCGACGGTCAGAATTTCTTCGAATATGTCCTTGAGTTTATTCGAGACTTGAGCAAAACTCAGATTGGAGAAGAATATGGTCCCTGGGTTCCCTTTATTGGAACTATGTTCCTTTTTATTTTTGTTTCGAATTGGTCGGGTGCTCTTTTACCTTGGAAAATTATAGAGTTACCCCATGGGGAATTAGCAGCACCTACAAATGATATAAATACTACCGTTGCTTTAGCTTTACTAACATCAGCGGCATATTTTTATGCGGGTCTTAGCAAAAAAGGATTGAGTTATTTCGAGAAATATATTAAACCAACCCCAATCCTTTTACCAATTAACATCCTAGAAGATTTCACAAAACCATTATCGCTTAGTTTTCGACTTTTCGGAAATATATTGGCGGATGAATTAGTCGTTGTTGTTCTTGTTTCTTTAGTCCCCTTAGTAGTCCCTATACCGGTCATGTTTCTTGGATTATTTACAAGCGGTATTCAAGCTCTTATTTTTGCAACGTTAGCCGCAGCTTATATAGGTGAATCCATGGAAGGTCATCATTGAATTGACTAGTTTTCGAAATAGTCTTTTTTTTTTTTTAGCTTAGCCCAATTCATGCATGATTCCGGATAATCCTCTTAGTTGGAAAACTAAATAGTTCGAAATGCGTATGAATATACAACCTAGAGTTGTCGGGGAGAGAATAGACTATATTACGGGTAAAATATATATGCAGGGGCCGAGTTAGGTTAGATCTATATCCTTAATGCCTATAAGACAGTCATCTTTTGTGCGGCTTTCTAAGGAATGATTTTAGAATCGGATTCAATAGAAAATGAGAAAATACGCAAACAAAATAGAAGAAACAAATGTATATTATATGGGATTTTTTTTTATTCCTAAGTTAGATTCATTATCTAATCCGATATATAGAAGGGAATTCTATATGGAACTGGATTCCATATCTAGTTCTATGCAGCATATTGTTAGCAATTTTATATCTTGATTTGATTCCTATTGGATTTGGATTAGTTCGATTTCAATAGGGGTTCTTCCTGTATTTCGTCTTTTATTATTTAGATGAAGGTAAAAAAAGGGAACTCAAGGATATCGAAGAGTAAAAAAAAGGATGGAATGAAAGAGTGATTGGTTGAAAAGAAAGAGAAATAGAATAATGAGAATCATATGGATTTACACAAACCTCTAATGATTAGAAACTAAAAACGAGATCTCGAAGTAATTCGGACTATTTTGATTATCATTTATTTGTACTTAATTAGTTATTTCTACCCAATAGAGTTTAGAAGTTAGAAAATTTCTTGGTTGATTGTATCCTTAACCATTTCTTTTTTTTTGACACGAGGAACTCACCATGAATCCACTAATTGCTGCCGCTTCCGTTATTGCTGCTGGATTGGCTGTAGGGCTTGCTTCGATTGGGCCCGGAGTTGGTCAAGGTACTGCTGCAGGACAAGCTGTAGAAGGTATTGCGAGACAGCCAGAAGCAGAAGGTAAAATACGAGGTACTTTATTGCTTAGTCTAGCTTTTATGGAAGCTTTAACAATTTATGGACTGGTTGTGGCACTAGCGCTTTTATTTGCGAACCCTTTTGTTTAATCCTAAAAAAGAAAATGAGTCCTTTAGATTAGATACTTTTTCTTTTTTTAGTACATTGGCATTTGCTTCTGTAATTCTAAGTATATCAATACTTTATTCCTATTTATTATATTATTCCGGGAATTTTGTATTTATCAGGACAGACAATACCCCAGAAACCCCAGGAAGGGCTGATTTGAGCATGATCAATTTAGAGGATACCCTCCCCCTCTTCCTTCCCGTTCTTTGTTTAGGACAGTGGAAAGTCTTTTTCCTTTTATTTTAGGATTAGGAATTTTTGGAACATTTCATTTCAACAAAGGAGATTTTTCACAGGTCAAACGAAACCTAAGACTTAATCTAAAAGAAATTATTAGATTAAATCTATTTGCATAAAAAAAAATTGCATTAAAAAAACCGATTAAAAAAGGGCGAGCGAAGTAAGTGATCGAAAAACTTTCTTCTTTGTTCGTCCTATCTATAAGAGGAGAGCATATGAAAAATGTAACTTATTCTTTCGTGTTTTTAGCTCACTGGCCATTCGCTGGGAGTTTCGGGCTTAATACCGATATTTTAGCAACAAATCTAATAAATCTAACTGTAGTGGTTGGTGTATTGATTTTTTTTGGAAAGGGAGTGTGTGCGAGTTGTCTATTTCAAGAATAGATTGGATCTATCCGGCTGCACTTTAGAATATTTTTTAGTATTTTTTTGGATAAATAAGAAAAGGTGCACGATCTCGACGAATTACTTCTGAATAACTTCAGAAATCATATGGAAGAACCATAGCATTTCGCGACTCATTGGTAAATTTACTTTGATTCTCTATAGACCAATAATGTGAGACCATTAACACGGTTAAAGCTAAACTGCTTGAAGTCCGGGCAAAAAGGGGTACTCTTTCTACAACTACATTTGTATTAGTCTCGAAATGCTTTAAACGGGAAATAGCTAGTGTAGAATTTATCTGATATAGAACACTCATATCGATAAAATAGTTTGAACCATTTACTAGAGGGGCACCCAGCCCTTTTTCCAATGCCGAATCGACGACCTATGTATAAAAAAAAGAGAAATTTTTTGGATTTGAAGAAAAAATAAAAAGAATTCTATCAATTTTTATTTTCCATTTATTTAGTTTGTTTTTCTTAATGAAATTATTAACTAACAGAGCAAACACAAATAAAGAAACAACTTTGCTGACCATG